GTCACCCATTAATACAACGCCAACATTGTTTGATTCCAAATTCAGAGCAATGCCTATTGTACCCTCTTCAAATTCTACTAATTCCCCTGCCATTACTTCATCAAGACCATGAATACGAGCAATGCCATCGCCTACTTGAAGTACGGTGCCGGTATTCACAATCGTGACTTCTCGATTATATTGTTCAATACGTTCACGGATAATATTACTAATTTCGTCGGCTCGAATGGTTACCATTAGTGTCTCTTAATTCTTTTTCGGAAACAAAGGGAGAAAAAAAAAAATAATGCCTACAGTAAAAGGGCTAATCAGTTATTTCTTTCATGGCCCCGAGCATGCCAATATTAGCACTGATGGTGCGTAAATGTAACTCGCTGTTCGAACAACTATTCAGAGTTCCTAGAGCTCCTTGTAAGGCTTGTTGGAAAACTCGCTGTCGGACCTGATTAATTGCTCTTTGTTGTTCAAAATGAATGGTTTCATTTTTGTAATTTTCTAATCGTTCCAAATTCTCATAAGTGGCATTAATCAAATTCTGTTTTTCTCGTTCTATCTCAGAGTATCCATTCACTCGAAACTCATCTGCTTCCATTTCCGCTTTCCGTAAGCGAGCCCGGGCTTTTTCGAGCTGCTCAATAGCTCCTCCGCGTAGTTCTTCTGAATTTCGAATAGTACTCAGAATCCTCTGTTTTCGATTATCTAATAAATCACTTAATGAAAGTAGATTATTTTCCCATTCATTTCACAACTTCACTTCCATGATCTCTTCCCGAACCAAACATGAATCTTTCGATTCATTTGGCTCTCACGCTCAGTTACTTATGTTATGAGCATTCCCATATCTTTTAATGTAATGAGCCTACCCTCTCTTCTCTGTTCGTATTCCAAGATATGGAAACTGATACAAGACCAGAATATTCAGAGGACTCTTCCGACCAGACAAAAAAAATCTGTAATTGTCAGCAAAGTTGTTTTTTTTTCTTCAAATCCAAAAAATTCTTCTTATTTTATACATAGGTCGTCGATTCAGCATTGGATAAAAAAAGGGCGAGACACCCATTTTTCCAGTAAATGGTTCAAATCATTTTATCGATATGAGTGTTCTATATCGGATAAATTGCCAACTATTCATTTTGAAACCATCTCCGTACTAACGTAGTGGTAGAAAGAGTACCATGTTGTGCCTGGACTTCAGGCGGTTTAGCTTTAACCATGTTAATGGTCCCACATTATTGGTTGATAGAGAATCAAAGTTGATTTACCAATGAGTCACGAAATGCTATGGTTCTTACATATGATTTCTTAATTTATTCAGAAGTAATTCGTCGAGATCGTGCACCTTTCTTCCCTATTTATAAATAAAAAAAAAAGAAAGTGCAGCCGGTTGGATCCAGCCTATTCTTGAAATACACAACTCGCACACACTCCCTTTCCAAAAAAGATCAATACGCCAAGCACTACACTTAGATTTATTAGATTTGTTGCTAAAATATCGGTATTCAACCCGAAACTCCCGGCGGATGGCCAGTAACCCAAGGAAACGAAAGAATCGGTTACATTTTTCATATGCTCTCCTCTTATAGATAGGACTAACAAAATCGAACAGAGTTCTTTTTGTATCACTTCGTCCCGTTTTTTTATTATTGATTTCTTTTTTTTTATTAATTGACTTATTTTAAATATGAATATATTCATTTCATTTGAAATCATTTTCAAATTTCAAAAATGGATTCTTTATTATTATTTTATTTCAATTGAAGTTCCCAATAAGATACTTATTAGGTCCCCGGTTTCATGTCAATTGCGAAATACCTGCAACGCTTCCTAAAAGTCAAAAGGGGTTTCCATTAAATTAAGGACGGGAAGTGAGAAAGCGAGTGGATCTACTAATTCCTCATCCTCAAATCAGACCTTCCCCGGAGTATTGTCTCAACGAAGAAGTGGAGTGAAGTTTTGATATAATTCGAAGAAGCAAGCGGTAAGTCGACGGCAATAAAATAAGAAAAGAAGTACGTATTTCCACGTTTATAGAATAGGATTAAACAAAAGGATTCGCAAATAAAAGCGCTAATGCCACGACCAGTCCGTAAATTGTTAAAGCTTCCATAAAAGCCAGACTAAGCAATAAAGTACCTCGTATTTTACCCTCTGCTTCTGGTTGTCTCGCGATACCTTCTACGGCTTGGCCCGCAGCAGTACCTTGACCAACTCCAGGTCCAATAGAAGCAAGCCCTACGGCCAATCCAGCAGCAATAACGGAAGCGGCAGAAATCAGTGGATTCATGGTAAGTTCCTCGCACCAAAATAAAGAAATGGTTAATGATACAATCAACCAATGAATTATTACTTATTATTCCATCACTAAGATCCACCCGGTCAAAGTAACTAAGAACTCCGAATTGAAGTGATGATATACTGAATCATCAGAACTACTTCGATATCTCGTTTTTAGTTCCTATCCATGGAGTCTTTGGAAATCCATACGGTTCTAGTTCTTCCA